GTTCCAAAAGATCTTAATCGTAAATAAGAGGATTGTTTACGAATAAAAACAAATAAAAATTCAAATTCAAACACATAAAAATTGTATAGGAACCGAAATAGTCTTTTATTTTCTTTTGAAAAAACGAAAATGGATTTCTTCTGAGTAATGAGAAGACTATTCCAATTATGATATTCGTGAAGAAAGAATCGCAATAAATGCAAAAAGGGAACATCTTGAATCCAGCATCGAAGAATTTGAACCAAGATTTCCATATGGATGGGATGAGGTATTAGTATATCTGAGACATAATTTAAATGCGATAATTTGTCCTCTAAAAAGGGAAAAATTGAATGAATTGATCGTAAATTATGATATTTTGGTATTTCTTTCTCCTTGAAATAAGATACTAACCGCAGCGAGAATGGAATTTCTACAATAATTGAAAAACTTTCTGATATCATTTGAGAATAAAAACGAGAATAAAAAAAATTGTTGTGGGTGTACCCAACAAATCGATTTTGGTTAGAATCATTAACCAAAGAAATCAAAGATTTCTGTTGATAGATTCGAGTAATTAAACGTTTTACAAGTGCTAAACTAGATTTATTGTCATAACCAAAAACTTCCGCGGATTCGTAAAAAGTCGAACCATTTAAACCATAATCATGAGCAAGTGCATAAATATACTCCTGAAAGAGTAGCGGATATAGGAAGTGTTGTTGCCGAGATCTATCCTTTTCGAAATATCCTTGTAATTCTTCCATTGACTTACATTTCTACTTGAACCAGAAACAATAGGCATTTCTTGGATTATCAAATTATACATAGTGCAATATGGTCAGAACAGGGTATGTATTATGTATGGAAAAAAATATATACCCCGGAAACAGGGAATCCAATCAACAGATCTTTTTCCTCTCCCCTTCTATCCAATGGGTTTATCTTCGTTATAATTACCAGAGGGTCAAAAATCTTTTATTTTTACAACCCGATCGCTCTTTTGACTTTGGAACAAATTCTTTTTGTCAGTATACTGTTTCTTCTACACATTCGTTTCCAATCCATAATAGAGAAATAGTTAGGATTTATTAAAAAAGAAAAAAAAAAAAGAATCAAAGGTCCATTCACAGGAGAACCCTTTCCCGCATCAGGCACTAATTTATTTTTAACATCTAATTAGATCGGGTAATTATTCAAATTAAGAATAGAAGCTCGTTGCTTTTTTTTTATCAGAATTGGAGCCGTAGGGCTCTATCCATTTATTCACTAGACCAACTGTAAATGTGAATTTCTTTTGCCCTCCTCCAAAAATCAAAACAAAATTTTGGAATGATCCGGTAAGGATCAACTCAAAATTCCACTAAAAAAAAAATAAGAATAAGAAATTCTATTTTTTATTATTATTACGACATGCTGTTTTTTCCATCCATTACCTTTCAGGATCAGTCGTGGTCTTATAGACTCTACCAAGAGTCTGGACGAATTCCTTGCTTCATCCAAATGTGTAAAAGATCATAGTCGCACTTAAAAGCCGAGTACTCTACCGTTGAGTTAGCAACCCAGATAAATATGTAGATATGATCGAAATAAAAAAATCAATTGAATTGCACTGTACAACTACGTCAAAACATTGAACTAATAAGAAATGAAATAGAAAGGAAAGATTTTATGATCAATTATAAACATCAAAATAGCAAAATGAGCGGATCGAATTAAAAACAACAGATTCAAAATAGAAATGTCAAAATTTACATTTACAGACCGCCCCTTTTTCTCAAAAATTTTGATTTTCGTTAAGAAAATACATCTTGTATAACAGTAAATCCGGCAAACCCATTATTTGGCTGAAGTAAAGGAAAAACCAATAGAGGTCGGAGTCGGAATAAAAAGATCTATTTATCTACGATCGAATTATATTTATTCGATACACCATTGTCAATATGAATGTTGAGAAAACAAATTCAATTAAATTCATATAAATTAATAAGTAAATCAAATAAGTATTTGTGTTGGATTGGCACAACAAGAAATAAAGTAAATTAAGTATAAATAGAACAAGAAAAGAGCAAATTGTGGGTAAATAATTACCAAAAATAGATACTAGTTACCCTTCCTTTTTATTTAGAAATTTTTTTTTCTTTACGAAGCTCTTTCTTTAAGTAATTCTGCTTTCCTTAAAATATCATGAACAGTTCCTGTAGGTTGAGCACCTTTTTCAAGGAAATAACGAATAGCAGGAACGTTTAAATAAGTTTGATTCTGTATCGGATCGTAAAAACCCACTTTTTGAAGATCTCTCCCTTCTCGTCGGGATCGAACATCAATTGCAACGATTCGATAGATCGCTCATTGGGATAGATGTAGATAAATAATACCCCCCCCTAGAAACGTATAGGAGGTTTTCTCCTCATACGGCTCGAGAAAAATGATTCTAATATTTCTGTATATTCTGTATATAATGGCAAATAGATCCATAAAATCATGAATTAGACTATGATTTGAGTTGTTTTTTGTTCTTACTTACAGAAAAAAGAAATAGCATTCGTACTCATAACTCAAGTTGGATAATTTTGAAAAAGTTCGAAGGTAAATCCTTAGGCATTTTTTGAGTCGTCTCTAACCTCTCTTGTTTGTCTCGTCTCTATTTTTACTCCTCGTTATAATAAAATAATAAAATTATTGAGACAATTGAAAATAGTGTTTCCTTGTTCCGGAATCCTTTCTCTTTGCTTTGTAAAATCATTGGGTTTAGACATTACTTCGGTGATCTTTACTCCCTTTTTTTTCAAAATGGCAGCAACATACCTTTTGTTTTTTGTTATTTCTTTCTGTGGAAAGATAATACTAACGATTGATTCCCTTGTAATATAATACACTTTACATTTTAATCAAAAAGTTTTACTTTACCAATTCCAACAAGTTGACTTTTTTATTTCATTTCAAACTTGTTCAAATTTGAACCCTTCGATTTCAATTTCTATACTGAGGATATACTTACAAAGTTGGTCTAACTTATTAATTGTTACTAACCCTAGATTCTTCCCCCCGATAAATGAATCAATACTTTTTGCTCGAGCTCCATCATGTACTATTCCTTTCCTATTTACCAACCCAACACAAATTGGGTTCTGAGCAGGAACAGAACAAACTATGTCGATTCAAGAGCATCTTCATTCCTATAGAAAATGGTGGGTATAAGAATCCACAGCGAATCATGTCCTTCAAGTCGCACGTTGCTTTCTACCACATCGTTTCAAACGAAGTTTTACCATAACAACATTCCTCTAATTTAAAATTTTATTTTGAACCGGTATGGAATTGATTCAATATGGAATCATGAATAGTCATTGGTTCAACGGTATATAATACTTTCTATGTATCTATGGATAGATAAATGGATAGATAAATAGTTATCCGGAAAAGCCTTAGAAAGGTTTTTATTTAAGTTATTTCACCCCATATTCTATCCTATGCATGAAACAGATTTCTAAAAAAGAGGAATATACTTAAGTCTTATTTACATCTTCAACAGATCGTTCGGAATGGTGAATCATGAAAAAAAAGATCCTATTTTTCTCGAATAAATAAATTCGAAACCTCAAAAGAATGGCCCTTAATGGATTTCCAATCCCGGATGGATTTCCAATTCCGGACCAAAATCCATTATTAACCAGATATAAGCTAGTCCGATGACTCAAAAAGGTCGTAAGTTTCTCTATAATATAGATTTTTCATACTTCTTCAAGTACCAAGGTTCATAAAAATGAAGTCAAAATAAAAATCGTTTTTTGTTTTCATGAGTATGGAATAGAAAAGGTCTCGTGTAAGGTAAGATAAGATTAAAGTCGTTATTCTTTCTTTCATCTGAAAGAGAAAAGAAGAATCAAGAATAACTCGAATCTTTTCGTATCCATCATATACAACGAACAGTTATTGCCGGGGGTAATCATGGATATTTAAAGAATCATAGACCCTTTTGACTTAACCAATGAGCCGCTATTACTGAAATAGAACAATACGATAACAATACATAATATATATTATAGGACTTGTTCATTTTATATTATACAGATTATACAGACGGATTTTTTTTTACTTCAGGTTCAATAATCTTTCCACCAATTCCAATAAAGTCAAACAAATGGAATATATAAATTTCCATACATTTCATCGTTACATTACATTGATTTCCAATTATTCATTTGAATAAGATAAAATACAAAAAAACGGCATCCGGATCAACCCGTTTTTCCTATTTTTTCCCAGCTTTAGAAGTTTTAAGACGAACGATGAAAAAAATGAAATTCATACCAAAAACTACGTAATCTTTAGTCCCCACATAAAGTGTGGAATTGGGGTACACCGTTTATTTTCTTTAGGCTTTCCTTGGGGAATGGAATAGAAAAAGGGGCCTTTTCTTATTTCGATTCAGAATGCATCATGCGAGAATTCACATTTCATCGATATGGAACACAAAGTTTCCCTAAATAACTTACTTCAATATGAATATGAGTAGTAGTACAAGTATACTCTGAATAGGAATGATACACCCCAAATTCTTTTTTGAATTAAGAATTCAAAGAAATATCTTTCTTTCTACCCGTACACTCGATCACGTTTGTGAGAAACCAAACGAAAGAAAAGATAGAATTCTTAGAATTCTTCATATTTCTAGAATTCAGAACAAAAGGCGAGATCACATTATATCCAAATATCCAAAATGAAACAGAAAATTGTTAAAGAGAAGAATCTTTCGTTTCTGATGGAGACGCTCTGGGACGGAAGGATTCGAACCTCCGAATAACGGGACCAAAACCCGTTGCCTTACCGCTTGGCCACGCCCCATTTCAATTTATAATTTATATTCGACACTAATAAAGACTAATATTGGTATTGGTCATTCGTCAATCCCAACCAAAATACATATGAGATACATTGCTGCTAGGATTCAGCACATGGAAATATAGAATAAAAAAATTATTGATCATTACATAAAATTCAATTAAGATATTGTATGAAACCAAAATTCCTTGTATTCTCATTTGAGAATGAAAGGAAAGATTTTTGATTTGGGAGAGTTCGAAGAAAAAGAAGGGTTTTTTGACCCGCCTTCTCGTTTTTCCCTAAGAAAAAGAACTCAACCAAAATCAAATTTTCTAATCTACAAGAATGAAATGTTTGTTATGCTTAATATCTTTAATTTAATCTGTATCTGTCTTAATTCTACCCTCTATTCGGGTAGTTTTTTCTTCGGCAAATTGCCCGAGGCTTATGCCTTTTTCAATCCAATCGTAGATGTTATGCCTGTCATACCTGTGCTATTTTTTCTCTTAGCCTTTGTTTGGCAAGCTGCCGTAAGTTTTCGATAAAATTTTTAATGCTCCGCTCGTGGTTTATCCGAAAAAAATTCGAAAAATTGATAAGATCAGATAAGTTTTACATTACTCGATTCAAAAATCGAAATTCTTTTATATTGAATAACCGCAGTGACAAATTTGGATCAACTTATTTCCTCGTTCTGACCCTCCAGTAAACAAGGACTTTCTAAGGACCCCACAATACCAAATAATGGATATGGCCAAAAATTTTTGGTAATGAAGGAATCCGAATCTTTCTTTTCTTATTACAAATAAATTCGTGAAAATTACTTTTTTTTTCAAGAAAAGACTTCATTTTTGGGGTGTTATGTCAAAATAGTGTATATGATAAAAAATAGGCAATCTATTTCCTTTTTCCAAAAAAATAATCTTGGAGATTGTGTAATGCTTACTCTCAAACTCTTCGTTTACACAGTAGTGATATTTTTTGTTTCTCTCTTCATCTTTGGATTCTTATCTAACGATCCGGGCCGTAATCCCGGACGCGAGGAATAAAAAAGGGGATTTTGAGTTTTTCTTTACTTTTTTATGTATTCCATACATTTACCTATGATGAAAAATCAAGGGATTGAAATTTGAAAAATTTTGAAAGTCTGAAGTAATCAGAGGGGGCGGAGAGAGAGGGATTCGAACCCTCGGTACAAATAACTCGTACAACGGATTAGCAATCCGCCGCTTTAGTCCACTCAGCCATCTCTCCCAATTCCAAATTTTTCATTTTTTATGTGATGTGACACGTGAAGTAAAAAAGATTAAAAAAAAAACCTCGTTTTCTTTCTTTATTATAAGTATAAGGATAAAATAACACTAATAATATATTCTAAATAAATATTATATATTATATTAAAATAGATAAGATATCTACGAATTTTATCAGTAATTCAATTCAGATAATGTAATGATTCGAAACGGATATCTTATCTCCAATAGAATAGATATAGAAAGAATACCTTACTTCTTTGATTCCTTCTTTTATTTTGTAAGAAAGGTTCATTCCCCCGGCCTGGTTAAGTACTGGCCGGGCCATTACTTCTGATGAATCATTTCATAGATCAAACGATTTCATTATTTTTGATTTGATATCAAATCAAAAATACTTGCTTGTTATTGAAGCAACAAGAAAGCCAATTTCCATCCCTATTCCTATGATAGAAGTGTCATTTATTAGTATTATTAACACCATGGAAATAGTATACTATAGAATATGATATACTATAAAATGTGATATACTATGGAATACGAAAGAATATGACTATTTTTCACCATTCTTAATTAAGTATTTTAAGTTAAGATTTTTTTGTTATTAGTATTTTTTCTCAATCTACTTAATTACTTAACTGGATAAAGAACACGTACATATATTAAACAATATCAAAAACGAAACGCACATATAACATATAATATATTATAACATATATAACATACATATATAACATAACTTATTTATTTGTTCAAGGGACATTATTTGAACATTTGAGATCCAATCGATCCGAATTCAAATTCATAAAATACGGCAGTTGAAGGGAAAGTTGAAAACAAAAAAAGAAATGCGGAATTCATCATTTCTATGGTCCAGCTTCGATAACTCCTTCGATTCAGGACTGTCAATAATGACTTACAACAAGTGAAAAGTTATACTTTTCACTTTCTTTATTATTATATTGTAATAATATATTATAATAATAAGAAATTCTATTCTAAATTTTTTATTTATTTTTTCATTTTTTAATAAAATTCAATATTTAAATGAAAAATTTTCTGTTCTTCGCCTATTTTTTCAAATACCCCCGCCCCGGCGGGACGTAGTGTCAACGCTAGAATTTTCATGAGTCTGATGCTATCTTAATTGCATCTCATTCCTTTGTTCGACAAAAGGTATATCCGTATATAATAATGGATATGTAGCGGGTATAGTTTAGTGGTAAAAGTGTGATTCGTTCGATTAATAACTTAAATAGTTAAGGGATCTTTCGGTTTTTTAATATTCCGATCAAAAAAATTTTATTTCTTAAAAAGGTTTAATCCTTTTTCCTTCAATAGCATATTTGAAGAAGAATATACATTCTCGCGATTTGTATCCAAAGGTCAATTCGAAATTGAATAAAAAAATAGGATTATGGAGTCGCGAAGCATAAATTTT